TCGAATGTCCCGAAAATCATTATCAAAAAAAACTTCAACAGGACGTTCTATTTTTAGATAGAAATATATTCGCTCAAAAAAGACTCCAGAAGATGTTGGCCGGAAATGAGAAGATTTATTACGGAGAAAAAGGAAGATGGATTCGTATTCACATGCATAAGAATTATATAGGAACAAGAATAATCTTGGATTACCTTTTAAAAAAATGGAAATATGTTTTTGGGGAGTAATAAGACTATTCCAATTACAATACTCGTAGAAAAAGAAACGTAATAAATGCAAAGAAGAGACATCCTTCACCCAGTAGCGAAGGTTTTGAACCAAAATTTCAAAATGGGTGGGATAGGGTATTAGTACATCTGACGCATAATCTAAATGCGAAAATCGGTCCTCTAGAAAAGGAAATATTGAATGAATTGATCGTAAATTATGAGATTTTGCTATATGCTTCCTTTCTAAGGAAGATAATAGTCGTAGGGAAAATGGAATTTCCACAATGACCGCAAATCCCTCTGAGAGAATTTGCGAATACAAATTCTTATTGTGCCCAAAAACTGGATTTTGAATAGAATCATTAGCCGAAATAATCAAATGATTCTGTTGATACATTCGAGTAATTAATCGTTTCACAATTATTAAACTAGATTTATTGTCAGAACCGGCATTTTCGAACAAAATGGATCTATTTAAACCATGATTATTAGCAAGTGCATAAATATACTCCCGAAAAATAAGGGGGTATAGGAAGTCGTGGCGCCGAGATCCACCGAGTTCTAAATATCCTTGAAATTCCTCCATTTCCAATTCGCTTTGAACTAAAAATAAAGAAAAATAGAATTAATTATTAATTAAAGTAAGGGGTTTATTGGTTATCAAATGATACATAGTACGATATAGTCAAAACAGGGTATTATAGTAAGAATAAGAAAAGAAAAAATACCTCGGAAATGGGTAAACTCATCAAGGGACTCCCTATCCTCTTAGTTTTCTATTTGTTATAGGATAACAAGATGGATTCGAAATCCTTTATTTTTTCAACACAATCGCTCTTTTGATTGGGGAAAAACTATCTTTATCAAGATGCTGCTTCTTTTACACATTTTTGGCCAACCCAAAATGGGAAATAGCTAATAGTTAGGACTCATTAAAAAAATGGATAATCATTCACTAATGGAAAACCCTTTCCCCGTACCGGGCACTAATAAAATTTTAACGTGTAATTAGATGGGGAATCATTCAAATTAAGAACAGAAGCTCGTTGCTTTTTCTTTCCCTATAATTAATTGGGTTCATAGGACTCTATCCATTTATTCATTCGACCCAACTCGGAATTTATTTCAGTTTATTTCTCACTAAGAATTCAAACAAGATTTTGAACCGATCCAGTAAGAATGAAATATTCTCAGAATTTTCTATTGATACGACATGCTGTTTTTTCCAATCATTCCTTTCAGGATCAGTCGTGGTCTTACAAACTCTACCGGAGATAGAAACGAATCTGTTACTTCATAGAAATGTGTATAAGATGCTAGCCGCACTTAAAAGCCGAGGACTCTACCATTGAGTTAGCAACCCTAATAAAAAAAAAATGTGAATGTGTGGGTACAACAATCGGAGTAAAAAGAAAAAGGGGAAAAAATTGCACGACACAATCAATCAAAATACTGAACTATCAAATCAATTCATCGTCGAGAATTGAATAGTATAACATAGGAAGATCTTTTATCCATACCGAATACAAAATTTCTAATAGATTCTGAATCGAAAAACTCAAAATAAATAGATCCGTTTATACACGATCGAATTATATTTCTTTGATCCACTGTTGTCAATATGAATTGAATACTTAGAATAAAAGTAGAATGAAAACAAAATGAATAAGAGACTTGTGCTGGATTAGCATAACACTAGATAGATAATATAGATAACTAAAAAAACAGCAAAGATTAGGGACGAAATAGGAAAGAATCCCGTCTCGGGTTTATTTCTTTGTTAATGCAGTTACAACAAAAAACTCCCAATTGGATTGGAGAAAATGCCAAAATTTTATATGCCTCGTCGATCCAATTACTTCATTTATTCACCTGATCTTTTTCTATCCATCTTATATCAAATTATATCAAAAAAACAGATTTTTGTCATTATATAAGATGGTATTCTATGGTAACAATAATAAATGAAGTAATTGGGGGGGGGGGGGGGGTAGTATAGTAGAAAAAAAAATTATACAAAGCTATATATGAATCACCCCCACCCTCTTCTCTCTCTTTTTTTTATTTCATAAATTGGCTTTCGTTTGATTCAAATTCAATTCTGTAAAAACCCCCGCCTTCTTTAAAATATCATAAACAGTTTCTGTCGGCTGAGCGCCTTTTTCAAGAAAATATAGAATGCCGGGAATATTTAAATAGGTTTGATTTTTTATCGGATCATAAAACCCCACTTTACGAAGATCTCTTCCTTCTCTTCGAGATCGCACATCAATTGCAACGATTCGATAAAGGGCTCATTGGGATAGATGTAGATGAACTATAACCCCCCCTAGAAACGTATACGAAGTTTTCTCCTCGTACGGCTCGAGAAATTGGAAGTTAGATCTATGTATAGAATTAGAATGTTAAATAGATCCATAACATCATCAAATCAATATCAAATCAATTAGAGGATTATTTAATCCTTTTTTATTCCTCTTTAGCAAAAAAAATCGTTTGTATTCTCATAACTCAAGTTGGATAACTCTGAAATAGTTCAAAAGAAAAGCCTTAGGCATTTCATTTTTTGAGTGGTCTCTAACCCCTTTTTGTTTGTCTCATTTAGAATATATTTGGATTCTTTTTCCTTTATCTGGTTGTCGAGACAATTGAAAACGGCATTTCCTTGTTCCAAAATACTTTCTCTTTGCCTGGAATCGTTGGGTTTAGACATTACTTCGGTGAATTTGAATCATTTCAAAACGACAGCAACATGCCCCTTTTTATGATTTCTTTCTATCAAAAAATCATACGCCCGGTCGATTACCGCATGATACACTTTTGATCAAAAGAGTTTCACCAATTCCAACAAATTTTCCTTATTTTATTTGAAACTTGCTCGAATTGGATCGTTTCGATTTCTACTGGATCGAAAATTTACTTACGAAGTTGTTCCAACTTATTAATTGGCACTAACCGTAGATCCTTGCCCCTGAGAAATGAATCAATACTTTCTGCTCGAGCTACATCATATACTGTTGACGTTAAACCCCAACAGTATATGATGTCGAGCCAAGAGCACTTTCATTTCTATAGAATAGAAAATGGTGGGTGTAAAAATCCACAACTGATTATGTCTGTCAAGTCGCACGTTGCTTTTTACCACATCGTTTCAAACGAAGTTTTACCATAACATTTCTCTAGTGTGGGACTGATATGTAATTGATTCAATTATGGAATCATGAATAGTCACTTGTTCGACCGTTTCATAGAAATCTATATTTTTTCTTCTTTTATATGAAGTGGTGCTGTCTAAAGTAAAGAAATCTTATCAAGAATGAAATTTCAATGCATTTTTGATAAGATTTCTTTATTAATTTATACATAATTTCTAAATATTAGGAAAAAAGTGCTTTTTATTAAATCTACATTCCATCTTCAAGTAACCTAATAGGTTATATTCAACAATCTCAGACTTCTTCGAATATCAAATAGTCAGAAGAAACGATTCAAATAGTTATTTAATTGAAAACCCCCACCTCATACCAACATCACTATTTGAATAAAGTTTTACTAAGGATCGCATTTGATGATCATAAATAAATCCGCGATTAAAAAAATAGAGATTGAAAAAATCGAATTCTTTTTTTTTCATTTCATTATTCTAATAATGTCTATTTATATAGTATAGAAATAATAGGTCTTTCCTGGGACGGAAGGATTCGAACCTCCGAATACCGGGACCAAAACCCGTTGCCTTACCACTTGGCCACGCCCCATTTAGATTTATGTTCGATACTACTAAAGACTAGTATTGTATTGGTTATTCGTCAATTCCAGTCCAAATATCTATGGACTCTATTGTTCCTGGGATTTTGACACGTGTCGATATAGAATTATCTATAGAATAAAACGGAATTTATTGATCATTACATATAATTCAATTAAGATATTGTATGAAAGGATGGTTTCTTCAATTCGCAAAAGAAAATAGATAGACTTTTGATTGGGCGAGTTCAAGTTCAAAAACAACAATTCATTTTGATCGAACCGCCTTTCGTCATTTTTACCGTATACCAATTCTCAAGAATAATATATTTATATTATTATATTAACTCAATCAAATACAATTATCTCCAAGTCCAATAAAAAAAAATGTTTGTTATGCTTAATATCTTTAGTTTGATCTGTATCTGTCTTAATTCCGCCCTTTCTTCGAGTGGTTTTTTCTTAGCCAAACTACCTGAGGCCTACGCTTTTTTGAACCCCATCGTAGATTTTATGCCAGTAATACCCGTTCTCTTTTTTCTATTAGCCTTTGTTTGGCAAGCTGCTGTAAGTTTTCGATGAAATTTTGAATACTGTCATAGACATGATTTATTGGCGAAAAAAATTCTAACAATGGGTAAGATCAGATAAGTCTTACAGTATAGTATGAACTCTCGATTTAACTAATTCTTAGATAGCTTAGAAAAATCTGAATTACCCCATTTCCTCGTTCTGATTCCTTTCATTTATTGGTGTCAAAAGAGGATATGTGGTATAAAAATGGAGAATCTATTCTCTTTTTTTTTTCAAAACAATGATCTTGGAGATTGTGTAATGCTTACTCTCAAACTCTTTGTTTACACAGTAGTGATATTCTTTGTTTCTCTCTTCATCTTCGGATTCCTATCTAATGATCCAGGACGTAATCCTGGACGCGAAGAATAAAAAAAGAAAGAGGGCTTCCCTTTTGCTTGCTTAATTTTTCAATGTGATTAGGGTTTTATCTATTGCACATCTTTAATTAAATAACAAAATCAAAAA